AAGGACAAGTATATGCGAAATCTATCCCTTTTTAGTTAAAAGTTTTCTTAGAATCCAATCCAACCTTTCCCTTTAAGGAATTTAATTGGTTAGCATAATATCTAATAAATAGAAAATCGAATAGTAGATAATCTGTTATGAAAGAAAGAAAACATTCTTTGAAGAATCAAGATTCGTAACCAATCCTTGCCTTATTTGTTGGATTAGGTCTAACTTTCTTGACTAAACTGCAAGAGTGGAACTTTACGAGATGAAATAGGGAAAGACAGAAGATAAAACTTAAAAGGATAATTGAAGTGACTCGTCTTCGAATCAACTTTGGTTGGGGGTTCGAAAAAGGAATAAAAATAAAGTAAATTCAAGGAGGAGCTTTCCTTTTTTTAAGGGGCCCCTCGGGGGGTCGTGGAATGCTTTTCTTCTCCTCTTATTCCATATGGAATACAATCAGTTAAAATAAGAAGGAATAGGGGAATATTCGACCGTTTCAATTCTTTATTTATCTTTTATTCCAAAATTCTCCCGAAAATCCAATTTCATTTTTCAATGAGGTTAGATGATCTAGTTCTTAATATTATTACTTTACTCAATTGACAGATTCCACAACAAATCTCTTGATTCGGAATTAGGGACTCATGTCGCATCTGATGAATCGATTCTCTTTTACACTTCTGTATCTCACTCGATCTTGTTTTTTAGTATTATCTAAAATAACCGATGAATTCTGAATTTTCCATAACTTAGGTAAGTGCTTTACCAACATATGTAGTGTAGTAAAAAAATAAATGGAATTTAACCCTTTCATGCTTACTATAACTAGTTATTTCGGTTTTCTACTGGCTGCTTTAACTATAACCCCAGCTCTATTTATTGGTTTGAACAAGATACGTCTTATTTGAAATGAATTGAATGAATAAGTCAGAAAAGCAAAATCTTTCTTTTGGATTCCTGGTATTCTACGACTCTTTTCCACACTAATTACCAATTCTTTTCTTGGTCATTGAGATTCGTGGATAATTTAGACTACTATTTAGGGATAGATCGTACCTCTTTTTTTTATCCCCTCGAACAAATCGAAATGATTGAAGTTTTTCTATTTGGAATCGTCTTAGGCCTAATTCCTATTACTTTAGCGGGATTATTCGTGACTGCGTATTTGCAATACAGGCGTGGGGATCAGTTGGATCTTTGATTGAGTAATATTTCTTTTTTGATTGACCTCCTCCAGACCAGAGAGGAGGTCAAATTGGAGTTGCAATTCAACTTTGTTTTGTTAAGTTATTTTACTCTGCTTCGACATAAGATAGATGGAATCACGCTCTGTAGGATTTGAACCTACGACATCGGGTTTTGGAGACCCGCGTTCTACCGAACTGAACTAAGAGCGCTTTCATTCAAAAAGAAAACCCTTTTCTACTCCTAACGTGTCTCACGTACGTATAGTATCCACAAATTCAAGTTATACCCACTTTAATTGATCCCCTCGCTACTGCCCATAAAGAAGAAAGAAGTAATAGGTAGGGATGACAGGATTTGAACCTGTGACATTTTGTACCCAAAACAAACGCGCTACCAAGCTGCGCTACATCCCTTTTCCAAATTGTTGTACAATGCCATTGTACACAATTCCTGTCTTGTTTTCCACATCGTAATTTTCTTCTCTTTCTCTATCTATATAGAACCTTCTTGTCATTTCTTCTTTTTGGTCTCATATAATCAAGTCAAGGAATGGTATACATCTAAAATCGAATCTAATTTCACCTATAAAAGAAAGATTACTATTCCTTGGTAATGTATAGGAAGAAGAGGTCATCTTTTTCTTTTTTAGGGATAGGAAAATCTCGTCTATACGGTTCATTCTATATAGAATATTGATTTTGTTTTTTTAGTTAGGAATTTCGCCTAAACAAAAGAAATACAAAAGATCTTGGGCAAGAGTATCTGATCATATATGTATTCCAATAAGGAAGGAGGATTTTCAATGCGGGATATAAAAACATATCTCTCTGTAGCACCCGTGCTAAGTACTCTATGGTTTGGGGCTTTAGCAGGTTTATTGATAGAAATTAATCGTTTATTCCCAGATGCTTTGTCATTCCCTTTTTTTTAATTCTAGTTATTGCTATGCGAGGAATTCTTCGTGACATGACGAAAATTTTCCCTTTTTCAATCCTTTTTTTTTTTAGTATAGGAAGGAAAAAGAAAGAAAAGATGGATTGGGTTGAACCTCAGAGTCATGAAAAATTCGGTAAATCCCATTTTGGAAAACAGAAATTCAATTAAAAGCGGTATCCAAGCTAAGTCAGGCCTCAGAAATCAGAGCATAGAAAGAGGCTGGGCTGGCTACTTAAATGAAAGGATTTCGAAGCAAAATCCTTGCTAATTCGACAAGGATTGTATTCTTTAATTATTTCTCCATTTTTTATTACTTAATTTAAGAATTTCCAAAATTTTTTATTCTAATGGATTTTATTCTTCTTCTTCGGATTCAAAATAGAAGAATAAAAGAATAAGTAGAAGAATTAAGTTAAGTCAATCCAAAAAAGAAAGGAGGTTCATGGCCAAGGGGAAAGATGTTAGAATCAGACTTATTTTGGAATGTATCAGTTGTGTTCGAAAAGGTGCCAATAAGGAATCGACGGGGATTTCTAGATATAGTACTCAAAAGAATCGCCACAATACACCTGGACAATTAGAATTCAAAAAATTTTGTCGTTATTGTCGCAAGCATACGACTCATGGCGAAATAAAAAAATAGGAGCATCGTGTGTTCGATCTTTCCAAAGAACAGATTTAATATATAGAACATAGATAGAATACAAAATACAAATCAACTCATTTGATTTCAGGTAGATATTATTTCATATGTATAGAGGGTATTCATATACTATATATGAATCAAATAATAATATGAATCAAATAATATATGGACCAAAGAAAGACTACTTCTTCTGGATCCAAAATTAATAAAATAAAGAAATCCATTTTTTTCCAATTTTTTAATAAAGAATAAATCATGTATACATCTAAACAACCTTTTCATAAATCTAAGCAACCCTTTCGTAAATCCAAGCAAACTTTTCAAAAATCCAAGCAAACTTTTCGTAAGTCCAAGCAAACTTTTCGTAAATCCAAACAACCTTTTCGTAAATCCAAACAACCTTTTCGTAGGCGTCCTCGGATTGGCCCGGGGGATCCAATTGATTATAGAAACATGAGTTTAATTAATCGATTTATTAGTGAACAAGGAAAAATATTATCGAGACGAATAAATAGATTAACCTTGAAACAACAACGATTAATTACTCTTGCTATAAAACAGGCTCGTATTTTATCTTTCTTACCATTTCGTAACTATGAGAATGAGAAGCAATTTCAAGCCCAGTCAATTTCAATAATTACTGGTCCTAGACCCAGAAAAAATAGACATATTCCTCAATTAACGCAAAAGTTCAATTCCAATCGAAACTTAAGAAACTCCAACCAGAATTTAAGAAACAACAATCGGAACTTAAGTTCCGATTGTTGATGTTTTATTCGAAAGGGCCAGACCTATATATAAGGAAAGTAATCCAGTTTTGATTCTTGTGTTTGTTATAAGAAAGAAAAATGGGGAAGAATAAATAGTTTTTTTATTTATTGCAACATGCTCGTTGATTCTTACCACTTAATCTTAATTTATTGTATCTTCCCGGAGTTCCCTCTCCGGGAATTCGGTTTTAATTATTCCTGTATATTACTTTTTTATCCATTTAATTGATGATCTTTATTTTATTGGAAATCGTGTAAAGATTATTTGGATTTGATACAGCTACTTGTGCAAGCATTTTACGATTAAGAATCAATTCCTTCTTGTACAGATTGTGTATTAATTTACTATAACTATTGAATACTTTATATATCCGCGTTGCTGCGTTTATCCTAGTGATCCACAAACGACGAAAATCCCTCTTTTGCCTGCCTCTATCTCGATGAGAGGAAACAAAAGCTCTTCTTACTTGTTGAGTAATCATTCGATTAAGTCTTAAATGAGCCCCTCTAAAGTTTGAGGCAAATGAACGCATTTTTGTTCGTCGTCTCCGAGCTATATATCCTCGCGGAACTCTGGTCATTGAATCAAATTAACCTTAATGAATAACTAATGATTTCTCTTCTTTTAGCCATCCTTTTTCCCATTAATAACAAAACGAATTATTCCGATATATAAAATATTAATTCCAATGGCTTTTGCTACTGTAACCTTCCCAACCACGATTTTTTATTCTATTCCCTTCAGTTATTTCGCATAGAAATAACAAATTCTAACGATACTCAAAAAAATAGTGGGTTCCATCGTTTCTATGGTTCCCTTTTAAACGGTGAGGCCCTCTCTATACACCGGAGCCCTTTCTTTCATTTCATCAAAAGGTATTGTGAACTTGTATAGTTCACATTCTTTGGCTCTACCTATCCATTATAGAGTAAATAGCTCTTTTCACAATAAGAGTTATCCATACAGTGACGGCATTTAATTATGAAAGTTGGCTAAGTAGCTGACCCTGTTAGTCCGTTCTTTTAAGATAAAGGAGCATAAGCCTTTTTCTTTTTATTACTATTTCCTCCGCTTAATGGATAACCATTCTCTACCAATGGGGGAATTGCTTCTTATTTCCAATTTAGATGATTGGATTTGCACCAAAGGAAACCAGAAATTCCATATTACCATAGAAATCTAGGATAGAGCTTCTCTATCCTATTCATTGGTACCGATCATGGATACTTCCAAAATTGTCTTATTTGTTTGAACTCATGATCTGAACGAGTCACACATACACCCTAGCACATGTTCCTCGACGCTGAGGACATCCCTTAAGCGCGGCCGATTTTCTAGCATTTCGTATTGGCTGTCTTGCGTTTCTAATAAGTTGTTTAACCGTTGGCATGTCGTATGTATATAGAAAAAAAGGATTGGTTTAGATCGATCTTAACCTGATGATTGATCATCATGAAGTATTTCTATTTTCTATTAAATCGCAGAAAACCTGAATTTAGGTTTGAAATAAATTTACAAGAAATGCGACCACTACCAATCCTTAAACATTTCCGGAAACCACACTGGATCAGTATCGCAGTGCTCGTCAATCATTTCATCCCCTACAATATCGACAAGTCCATAAGCTTTGGCTTCGTCTGCTGACATAAAAACATCCCTTTCCATGTCTTCGGATACAACCCAAAAAGGCTTGCCTGTTCTTAGTGCATAAACCCTTGTGATCATTTCGCGAACTTTGTGTAACTCTTCCACTTCTAGTAAAAATTCTGGTGTCCTTGCCCGATAATAAGCACTAGCAGGTTGGTGAAGCATAATCCTCGCGTGAGGGAATGCTATACGCTTGGTGGGTTCTCCTCCAAGCAGAATGAAGGATGCCATGGACGCAGCTATTCCGAGGCATATTGTATATATATCTGGTGTCACCGTTTGCATCGTATCAAAAATTGCCATTCCTGAGATTAGCCACCCGCCTGGGGAGTTTATAAACAAAAAAATATCGCTAATTCCATCTTCTATACTGAGATATACCATGAGACCTGTAATATGATTCGTGATCTCGCAACGAATCTCTTGACCTAAAAAAAGTGTCCTTTCTCGATACATAACATTGTATAAGTCAACCCAAGTCGCTTCTTCATCTCCGGGAATCCGGTAAGGTACTTTTGGAACACCAATGGGCATATTAGATTAATATTATTAAATTTAAGTAAGAAAACTATACTTTAATATGGAAACGTAAGAATGGAAGAGAAAGAAAGAATCCGCAGTTTATTGTCTTTTTTTTTTCTTATTCTATATGAATACTATAGATTCTATTAATACGTAGATGAATACTATAGATTCTATTAATACGTAGATTGAAATAATACATAGATTGAAAGGTTATATCTATAAGGAAGGTAAGACAGATTGAATAAAGAAAAAAGAATCGGTGATTGGAATGATAAACAAAGAGGGATAGGGATCTATTCTTCGTTTTTTTTTTCCAAATAGGCCAAGCTACCCATTGCATATTGGCACTTATCGAGTATAGAATAGATCTGCTTCTCTTTCTTCTTACGAACAGAATTGGCTTCTTATTTTTAATGGAATGAAATAAATATTCACGCTTTCTGACACAGAATCCCCTAGAGGGGTTAGGTACATAGGATATGGATAGTCTTTTCCAATGCGATAAAATAAAGCGACATCGTGTCTATTTTTCTTTGCTAAAGGGGTATTTCCATGGGTTTGCCTTGGTATCGTGTTCATACTGTTGTATTGAATGATCCGGGTCGATTGCTTTCGGTGCATATAATGCACACAGCTCTAGTTTCTGGTTGGGCCGGCTCGATGGCTTTATACGAATTAGCGGTTTTTGATCCCTCTGATCCTGTTCTGGATCCAATGTGGAGACAAGGTATGTTCGTCATTCCCTTCATGACTCGTTTAGGAATAACCAATTCGTGGGGTGGTTGGAGTATTTCAGGAGGAACTGTAACGAATCCGGGTATTTGGAGTTATGAAGGTGTGGCAGGTGCGCATATTGTGTTTTCTGGCTTGTGTTTCTTGGCAGCTATCTGGCATTGGGTATATTGGGACCTAGAAATATTCTGTGATGAGCGGACGGGAAAACCCTCTTTGGATTTGCCCAAGATCTTTGGAATTCATTTATTTCTTGCAGGGGTGGCTTGCTTTGGCTTTGGCGCATTTCATGTAACGGGTTTGTATGGTCCTGGGATATGGGTGTCCGATCCTTATGGACTAACTGGAAAAGTACAAGCTGTAAATCCAGCGTGGGGTGTAGAAGGTTTTGATCCTTTTGTTCCGGGGGGAATAGCTTCTCATCATATTGCTGCGGGTACATTGGGCATATTAGCGGGCCTATTCCATCTTAGTGTCCGTCCGCCTCAACGTCTATACAAAGGATTACGTATGGGCAATATTGAAACTGTACTTTCCAGTAGTATCGCTGCTGTTTTTTTTGCAGCTTTCGTAGTTGCCGGAACTATGTGGTATGGGTCAGCAACTACCCCAATCGAATTATTTGGGCCTACTCGTTATCAGTGGGATCAGGGATACTTTCAGCAAGAAATATATCGAAGAGTTAGCGATGGATTAGCCGAAAATCTTAGTTTATCAGAAGCTTGGTCTAAAATTCCCGAAAAATTAGCCTTTTATGATTATATTGGTAATAATCCGGCAAAGGGGGGATTATTCAGAGCAGGCTCAATGGACAATGGGGATGGAATAGCTGTTGGATGGTTAGGACATCCCGTCTTTAGAGATAAAGAAGGGCGCGAGCTTTTTGTACGCCGTATGCCTACTTTTTTTGAAACATTTCCGGTTGTTTTGGTAGATGAAGAGGGAATTGTGAGAGCGGACGTTCCTTTTAGAAGAGCAGAATCCAAATATAGTGTTGAACAAGTAGGCGTAACGGTGGAGTTCTATGGTGGCGAACTTAATGGTGTAAGTTATTCTGATCCTGCTACTGTAAAAAAATATGCGAGGCGTTCCCAATTAGGGGAAATTTTTGAATTAGATCGGGCTACTTTGAAATCGGATGGTGTTTTTCGCAGCAGTCCAAGGGGTTGGTTCACTTTTGGTCATGCTACCTTTGCTTTGCTCTTCTTTTTCGGACACATTTGGCATGGCGCTAGAACCTTGTTCCGAGATGTTTTTGCTGGTATTGATCCAGACTTGGATGCTCAAGTGGAATTTGGAACATTCCAAAAAGTTGGAGATCCAACTACAAGGAGACAGGCAGTCTGATACCACATTGCTATGGTATCTTTCATCTCTCTTTTTTGATTTGACATGGGAAACATCTCCCATCCTTTCTTTGACTCTTTTTCTTTCTTTATATGGGAAATGATCCCAAATGACAAATGAATAGGTGTGGAAGTTATAATTGTAAATAAACCACGATCGAATCTATGGAAGCATTGGTTTATACGTTCCTTTTAGTTTCGACTTTAGGGATAATTTTTTTCGCTATCTTCTTCCGAGAACCACCTAAGGTTCCGACTAAAAAAATGAAATAATTTCATTGAAGTAAGAAGTCTCCCCATCTGGGAGACTTCTTACTTCAATTAGTCCCCGTGTTCTTCGAATGGATCTCTTAATTGTTGAGAGGGTTGCCCAAACGCGGTATATAAGGCATACCCAGTAAAGCTTACAAGTAAACCAGATATGGAGATGGCGACTAAAGTTGCTGTTTCCATTTTTATAGAATTTCAAGATTACAATGGATCTACGAAAAGATCGTGTATTTACAACTACAACGGAATAGTATACAAAGTCAACACCAATGATTAAATAGAATTTATGGCTACACAAACCGTTGAAGATAGTTCTAGACCTGGGCCAAGACGAACTCGCGCAGGTAGTTTATTGAAACCCTTGAATTCGGAATATGGGAAAGTAGCTCCGGGTTGGGGGACTACTCCTTTTATGGGGGTCGCAATGGCTTTATTCGCGATATTCCTATCTATCATTTTAGAAATTTATAATTCTTCTGTTTTACTGGACGGAATTTTAATGAATTAGGTTTCTACTAACTAAAACTACGAAGTCATAGTTTTTCCATCCAAAAAAGCCTTTCTACTTTAAGCTCTACATTTCTAGACATTCTGGTAGTTCGACCGTGGAATTTTTTTGTTTCGGTATCTCTGGAATATGAGTGTGTGACTTGTTAGAATTGATCCTATTGATAATACATAGAAAGGGCCTGTTATCTCTATCAAGATGATTCTAATTCGTCGGATATTTATTATTTATTCTAGTATCTGGAACACGAAATAGATAGAGTGGATCAAGAAAAAAAAAATGGAACTATGATTCATACTCACTATTCAGACCTCGCAACCAGACTGAAAAAAATTCAAGTAGTTTTTAATAAAAAAAGAAAATGTCTTCCTTCCAAATTTGTTTGCCCAAAAGACAACTTTTTTTTTTTCTCTTGATTTTGTCGAGTTATTACACCGATTCAATAAATGATCATCAAGCGGTTCTTATTCGAAGAACCCTTGCCTTTTGTTTAGCTTGAGACTCAATCATCGTGGCTCTAGTATGAATCTAAGGTTTTAATTGAACTGATTCATAGGATCGCAACAAGATAATTTCTATCAGAAAACTACTAGAATTTTTGCTTTATTTATTTACTAGTAAAACAAAACAAGAGTAAATCCGCATTACGCAAAAAAAAAAAGAAATCCAAAATAGGGAAGAGAAAAGTCAAGAGGCCTCTAATGACCAACATAAGGCAAAGAAAGGAAGACAGATGAGCCAACTTGAGATTTTTTGGCATTATCATCATAAAGAATAAATTCTGGATTTTTCTTATTTCATATCTTCAAGGCAAATCGACCCAATCCAGCGGCTGATGAAGTTTTGAACCCTTTTTTTTCTAATATCCGTTGAAAATTTGTGTGTTTCTGCTTGAGCCGTACGAGATGAAATTTTCATATACGGTTCTCGGAGGGGGACTCGGGTTAGTTACCTATCTCAATAAAGTATATGATTGGTTTGAGGAACGTCTTGAGATTCAGGCAATTGCGGATGATATAACTAGTAAATATGTTCCTCCTCATGTCAACATATTTTATTGTTTAGGGGGAATTACACTTACTTGTTTTCTAGTACAAGTCGCTACAGGTTTTGCTATGACTTTTTACTACCGCCCAACCGTTACAGAGGCTTTTTCCTCGGTTCAATACATAATGACCGAGGCCAACTTTGGTTGGTTAATCCGATCAGTTCATCGATGGTCAGCAAGTATGATGGTTCTAATGATGATCCTGCACGTATTTCGTGTGTATCTCACAGGTGGATTTAAAAAACCCCGCGAATTAACTTGGGTCACAGGTGTGGTTTTGGCTGTATTGACTGCATCGTTTGGTGTAACTGGTTATTCTTTGCCTTGGGATCAAATTGGTTATTGGGCAGTCAAAATTGTGACAGGTGTACCTGAAGCGATTCCGGTAATAGGATCGCCTTTAGTGGAGTTATTGCGTGGAAGTGCTAGTGTGGGCCAATCCACTTTGACTCGTTTTTATAGTTTACATACTTTTGTACTGCCTCTGCTTACTGCCGTATTTATGTTAATGCACTTTCCAATGATACGTAAGCAAGGTATTTCGGGTCCTTTATAGGGAAGGCATATCATAGAGAAAGATAATTCTAATTCTCATATATCATATCGGGTAGGTTGTGGTATTTCATTGCTACAAACATGGGTTATTGTAAAATAAGACATGTCATTTGGATACTTTTCTTCAACTCCGAAGTATTTTGATACAAATAGTTGAAGTTAATTTTACGAAAGAAAATAAGGCGGATTATGGGAGTGTGTGACTTGAATTATTGATTTGGCCATGCAGATAAAGAATTGGATCTGCCACATTAGAATTCACAACTAAAGGTGTCTCCGCATCCAATCAACACGTAAGTCCCCTATCTAGGAAGGATAGGCTGGTTCACTTGAGGAGAATATTTTCTATGATCATACCCCGACCATGTCATCCATGAACAGGCTCCGTAAGATCCCATAGAGTAGAAATGGAATAAGTCATATCACATGATCTAATTCTCTATTTATTACACTTACTTTTTTATTATAGTATGGAAATGCATTCATTTTCTTTGCATCGATTGCGATCCGCAATACTATCGGAGTAAAAGAAGGTATCTAAGGAAGAACGTAGGCTAGACTTTTGGATTTTTTATTAGTAACAAGTAAATACTTTGTTTGGACGTAAGAAATTTGCGATATTGAGGGGATAAACACCAACTAATCAAGAGACATGAGACAATCCACAAAGCAATTGATCATGATCAATTTTGCAAGCCCACTTGGATATTGAGCATTTACCCATAAGAATAGGATTCTTTTCAATGAGTAGTTGTAGGTGCAACTTCGGAAAAGAGAATCTGATAAAGCTTTTCTTACCTAGAGTCATTGAGTCATTATATACCTTATTCTATTATGGATCTTCCACGGTCTTTTTTCTTTCATTCTTGCTCGAGCCGGATGATGAAAAATTCTCATGTCCGGTTCCTTTGGGGGATGGATCCTAAAGAATTCACCTATCCCAATAACAAAGAAACCTGACTTAAATGATCCTGTATTAAGAGCAAAATTAGCTAAAGGGATGGGACATAATTATTACGGGGAACCCGCGTGGCCCAACGATCTTTTATATATTTTTCCAGTAGTAATTCTAGGTACTATTGCATGTAATGTAGGTTTAGCGGTTCTTGAGCCGTCAATGATTGGTGAACCGGCGGATCCGTTTGCAACTCCTCTGGAAATATTACCCGAGTGGTACTTCTTTCCCGTGTTTCAAATACTCCGTACAGTACCCAATAAGTTATTGGGCGTTCTCTTAATGGTTTCTGTGCCAACGGGCTTATTGACAGTACCCTTTCTAGAGAATGTCAATAAATTCCAAAATCCATTTCGTCGCCCAGTAGCTACGACAGTTTTTTTAATCGGTACTGCGGTAGCTCTTTGGTTAGGTATTGGAGCAACATTACCCATTGAAAAATCCTTAACTTTAGGTCTTTTTTAGGGATTTTGCAGGTTGATTCATTCAACCGTGAAGTACCGTGCATAGGTATCTAGGAAATAGTTACTTCCAAGTGAATCTTCCCTAGATACCTAAAATCCATTTTATTATGATCCATTTCGCGAAAATATAGATTGTGCCAAAGATGCAAAATTGTTTTCTTTTTTTTTTATTCTAACTCGAAAAGGAAGAAGAGGAAAAAATTGCAATGGATTTAAAACGAGAACTTATTCTTAGGTAAATCAATTGGGAGATGCTTCTCTAGAGTGTCCCATATCTGTTTTCCATCTTCCATACGAAAACTGTCAATTCTCATAAGATCTTCCTCAGTCTTACTCAAAAGGTCCAATAGTGTATGTATATTGGCCCTTTTGAGACAATTATACGTTCTAGAAGGCAATTCTAATTGATCAATAAAAATACAATTCAATGGAATTCCTTTTTTGTTTTTCTTTAGATTAGTTAATTTTTTTTGAAAGGTTAAAAGGGGTGGAGTAAACCTGTTTTTATTTTCTTCGAAACTAGTGCCCTCTTCCTCCGCGTGTAGAAAAGGAAGAAATAAATCAATCAAATTACGAGAAGCCTCATAAAGCGCTTCCTTAGGGGTTAAACTTCCATTCGTCCATATTTCTAGAAAAAGTATCTCGTGTTTTTCATTTCCATTCCCACAATAAAAAATACTATAATTCACATTTCGAACAGGCATGGATACAGCATCTATGGGATAACTTCCATCTTGAGAGTTCTTTCTGAGTTCCGTGTGATATCCGCGATCTCTCTTGATCTGTAACTCAATACAGAAATCAATGGGCTCTGTCAAGTTAGCTATAGGTTGTGCCATATCAACGATCTCTACGGAAGGGGGTAAGATGATATCTTGAGCAGTTATGTATCTAGGACCTTTGACACAAATTGATGCGTCTCTAACTCCATAGAGATTACTTCTCAATACAATTTCTTTCAAATTTAGTAAAATTTCTTGTACGGATTCTTCAATACCTGCTATTGTAGAATATTCGTGTGGCACGCTCCCAAATTTTGCACGTGTGATACATGTTCCTTCTATTTCTCCAAGTAAAGCTCTTCGCAAGGCAATACCGACGGTATCCGCTTGACCTTTTCTAAGCGGGGACAAAATGAAACGACCATAATAAAGACGCTTACTATCTACTCTTGATTCAACACACTTCCACTGTAGTGTTTGAGTGGATCCTGCTACCTCCTCTCGAACCATAATAGACTAGTATTATTATTTGATCATTGAATCGTTTATTTCTCTTGAAAGCGGTTTAATTCTTTTACAGACGTCTTTTTTTAGGAGGTCGACATCCATTATGCGGCATAGGTGTTACATCGCGTATACAACTTAATCGTACACCACTTTTAGCAATGGCTCGTAATGCGGCATCTCTTCCACTACCAGCACCCTTTACCATAACTTCTGCTCGTTGCAAACCCACTGTACGAATAGCATCTACTGCTGTTCTTTGACCAGCATAGGGTGATGCTTTTCTTGAGCTTTTGAATCCACAAGTACCCGCGGAGGACCAGAAAACCACCCGACCCTGCGGGTCTGTAACAGTTATAATGGTATTGTTGAAACTAGCTTGAACATGAATAACTCCTTTTGTTATTCTACGTGCACTCTTCCGTAAACTAAAACGCGCATTCCTACGCAAACCAATCCGCACTTTCCTACGTGAACCAATTTTTGGTATAGCTTTTGTCATATTTTATTATCTCATAAATATGAGTTAGAAATAACAAAAAGAAAAAAAGATACAAAGATATCCGTTTCAGGGTAAAATATATCCTTTACTTTAATTATTTTATTTGGAATTTGGACATTTCCGCGGGTACTTTTTTTACTTTTTAGAAAGTAAAGTTCTTTTTCGAAAGATTACCCCTGTCTTTGTTTATGCTTCGGGTTGGAACAAATGACTCTAATTCGTCCACGCCTACGAATCAGTCGACATTTTGTACAAATTTTACGAACAGAAGCTCTTATTTTCATATTTCCGTATTCCTTTCTTAAACTATGAATCTAATCTTTGGAAAAAATAAGTCTCTTCGCTTGAATTTTGGAACTTTGAATTTATTACCCTAGAAAAAAAAAGAAAAACCTAATTCTTTGAATCTTTGGTATCCTTCAAATCTTCGGTATCCTTCAAATCTTCGGTATCCTTCGAGTCTTCGGTACGCTTCGAATCCTTATGGGGAAGTCTATAAATTATACGTCCCTTGCTTGAATCATAACGACTTACTTCAATTTTGACCCTATCCCCCATCAGTATTCGTATAGAACTAGACCGGATCTTTCCTGAAATATAGCCCAGAATGATGGTGTCATTCTCTAGGCGAACGCGGAACATTCCGTTGGGTAGGGCTTCCGTAACTAAACCTTCGAAAGTGACTTTTGCTTCTCTCGGGTTTTTTTTTTCTCTCCTATTTTTTTTTTCTGTCATATTTTTTTTTCTCCTATTTTTCTATTTTGATTTTCAAATAAAAAAAAACGTTGTATTTTTATTTGAAAAATAGGAAGTTCGAGATAGAATTCGGGTACTATAGGAGGGGCGATTACCATATATAACATAAGACTTCCCCCCCAATTCTGTTTAGTCGAGCTTCTCGATCTGTCATTATACCTCGAGAAGTAGAAAGAATAGCAATTCCCATTCCGCCCAAAACTTTAGGAATTCCTTGATAGTTGGCATAAATTCGTAAGCCGGGTCGGCTGATACGCTTTAAAAAGGTTCTAGTTCTATATATTCCTTTTCTAGTCTTTCTCTTTTGATGTCGCAAAGTTGAAACCAAGAAATATCTGTTACTTTCCTGATGTTTCCGAACACTTTCAATAAAACCCTCTCGTAGAAGTATTTTAACAATGTTTTCGGTAATATTTGTAGATACTACTCGAACTGTTCCTTTTTTATTCATGTCCGCGTTTCTTATAGAGGTTAGTAAATCAGCAATAGTGTCCTTGCCCATAAGACTCTAATTCTAGGTTCCTCCTAATTTTTCTATAATCAACATGTTTTCTTTTTTTTTTATTTTGGATTTTAAAGCATATACGTGAAACACAATCTACTAATTTTTTCTTTGATCTATATCTTGCCTACTAGTATTTATAATACTTCAGGAGCTAATGAAACTATTTTAGTAAAATTCAACTCTCTCAATTCCTCGGCGATCGCGCCAAAAACTCGAGTTCCTTTTGGATTTCCTTTTTGATCAATGATAACCGCTGCATTGTCATCATAGCGTATTATTATACCGTCTTCGCATTTGAACTCTTTACATGTACGTACAATTACAGCTCGAATTACTTCGGATCTTTCTAGAGGCATTTGGGGCACTGCGTCTTTGATTACAGCAACAATAACATCACCAATACGAGCATATCGCTGATTACTAGCAGCTCCTATGACTCGAATACACATCAATTTTCGAGCTCCACTGTTATCTGCTACATTTAAAAGGGTCTGAGGTTGAATCATATTATTTTGATTTCAATTTGTTATTTCAATGCAAAAGGATGAAAGAAATATTGTCTTACCAGAAAGAAAAACCTGGTTTTTTTATCTTCAATACTCCTTTTTTTGGGTTCTATATCTCTATCTCTAATCGAAGAAATTGACTTCGTATGGGCATTTTACTGGCAGCTATGGAGATAGCTGCTCTAGCTACAGTTTCGGATACTCCGCCCATTTCATAAAGTATTCGACCTGGTTTAACAACGGCTACCCAATATTCGGGGGATCCCTTTCCTGAGCCCATACGTGTTTCCGTGGGTCTTAGTGTAACCGGTTTGTCGGGAAATATACGTACCCATAGTTTTCCACCACGACGTGCATATCGTGTCATTGCTCTTCGTCCTGCTTCTATCTGTCTCGACGTGATCCAAGCGGGTTCAAGTGCTTGAAGAGCATATCTACCAAAACAAATACGATTGCCTCGGCAGGATTTTCCCTTCATTCTTCCTCTATGTTGTTTACGAAATCTGGTTCTTTTGGGGTTATAGTCGATGGTTCTTTCTTAGTTCCATCTCTACTGCAAAACTGGACATGAGAGTTTCTTCTCATCCAGCTCCTCGCGAATGAAATGAGAAAGCGTGCAAATTTCTCTAATTCCATAATATTTTGGAATATTATGGATAGATGCACATTAATAGATAATAGAAAAAGTTAGGGTTTTTTTAATATTGAATTTGTTAAAATAGATAAATATATAGTCAAGAAAGAAGATCTAGAATATATCTAGATGTGTGTGTCTATTTATCTATATTCTATATTTATGGATAATGTAATCTTTCTTAACAAAAAATCTCCTTATTTTTACTCTTATTGAATCGCGGTAAAGTATTCTAATTCAATAAAGATTTCGCGGGCGAATATTTACTCTTTCCTGTCTTATTTGTTAATTTATATTATAACCTTACCAAATAAGGCAATTTTTTTGGTTTGTTCCGCCATCCCACCCAATGAAGTATTAGGATTCTTTTCAATAAAATCCTATGCAGTCATAGGTTCTGTCGTTCCCACTACTTCTCCTTTAATGGTTAGGTCTGAATCCCACAATGGAGCTTCCAAAAAATTTCTTTCCGAGTCAATTTTCTCAGTTTTATTAACCCGGGCCGCTCTTTATTATTGTTTTAAATTTGTATTTCTTGTTTCAAGTTACGATTTCGAATTCTCTGTTATTTTTATTATATTGATGCTTTATCACATTGCCTTTTATGATGTAACTCATAGACCATACATATTGGAATCCTATATCTTTCTTATTCCTCTTCTTTCTTTCTATCATCCCTCCTTTTATCCACATCCCTTTAGTTTTGCTTCACAACCTAGAATCCATTTTCTTTTTTAGAGAAAAAATTGCAGTTGCTACAACTATATGATAGATCTACTCATTTATGATAGATGTATCATATAGTGACTGTTTCTTAGTTAGGATCTCGACAATACGAAGCAATAGGTTGGTTATTAGTTAATTTTCTATAATTACTAAGTTTTTTTCTTTTTCTATTTATAGTAGGGTTCAGTCAATTTTTTTGAATCTCCATTTTCGACTCTAAAGAAAAAACTAACGAGTCACACACTAAGCATAGCAATTATATTAAAAGATTTATCAATTTTCATTAAATCTTATAGAAAGAGGTAGAATTTCTTCTTCTTTTTCAGGGATTTCAGGAAAAATAAGGCTCTTGTCATTTTTTATTCTATCACTGAACAGAATGGGAAGACAAGGCTAGTTATTCTTCGTCTATGAATATCCAAATTTTTACACCTAATACTCCATAGATAGTTCGAATTGGATAGCAGCAATAATCAATTTTAGCGCGAATTGTTTGGAGGGGAAGTCTACCCTTTTTGATGCATTCGGCACGTGCAATTTCTTTCCCTGCGAGACGACCTGCAATTTTTACTTTTACTCCCCTTATATCTGCTTTTTGAGTTAATTCAATGGCTTTTTTCATTGCCTTTCGGAATGAAACTCTATTTTTTAATTGGAAAGCTATATATTCTGCAAGAATGCTAGGTTGTCTATAAGGTTCTTTAACTTTTTCAATAGCAATATTAAGTCTCTGGTTTACAGAATTAACTTCCTTTTGTAGATCTTTCTCTAATTCTTCGATTGCTCCTTTTTTCTTTAATAAATTGGGGAATCCAATATGGATTATTACGTGGATCGTATCGATTTCTTTTTGAATTTCTATATGTGTAATTACTTCGGAACTTGAGCCTGAGTCCATTTTTCTATTATGTGTAATTACTTCGGAACTTGAGTCTGATTCTATTTTTCTATTCGAGCCTTTTTTCCTATTCTTTTGTATATAGTTCTTGATACAATTCCGTATTTTTTTATCTTCCTGTAGACCTTCAGAATAATTTTTTGGTTGTGCGAACCAAAAGGAATGGTGATTTTGGGTTGTACCAAGTCTGAAACCGAGTGGATTTATTTTTTGTCCCATATTTTTCTATTCTATTTTTTTTTTACTGGGAATCGAAATCTTAGATGGATCTAAAGATTATTTAGATTTCTTTACTATATTTAGTACAATTGTTATATGACACATGGTTTTTTTTATGGGAGAACTACGTCCTCGAGCTCGAGGTCTGAATTTTTTCATAATAGTACTCCTACTGACTTCGGCTTTAGTGATGAATAAATTCGCTTTGTCGAAATCCCTATAATGAGTAGCATTTGCTGCTGCCGAATAAACCAACTTTAGGATGGGATAAGATGCTCGATAAGGCATGAGGTTCAGTATCATAACAGTTTCTTCGTAGTAACGCCAGCGAATCTCATCAAGAACTCTTTGTGCTTTGAAAACAGACATATGGATGCGTTTTTGTGCTTTGAAAACCCGTTCGAACTTAAGTAGACGATCGGTTGGAACTTTCCTTGCGAGTTTCCTTAGCCCATTCTTCTTCTTCTTTATTCTAGGGGTATACTTTACCAGTTTGAAACTTGTCATAAATAAGGTTATTCCCCGCCTACCTTTGTTTGTTTGTTTTTTTTTATTTTGAATCTTTCTATTCTGAATTCAGTTAACGACGAGATTTAGTATCTTTTCTTGCACTTTCATAACTCGTGAAATGCCGAGTAGGCACGAATTCCCCCAATTTGCGACCTACCATAGGATTTGTTATGTAAATAGGTATATGTTCCTTTCCATTATGAATCGCGATTGTATGGCCAACCATTGCGGGTAGAATGCTAGATGCCCGGGACCACGTTACTATTGTTTCTTTCTCCTCCTTCATATTGACCTTTTCGATTTTTGCCAATAAATGATGAGCTACAAAAGGATTCGTTTTTTTTCGTGTCACAGCTGATTACTCCTTTTTCCATTTTAAAGAGTGGCATTCTATGTCCAATATCTCGATCGAAGTATGGAGGTCAGAATAAATAGAATAATGATGAATGGAACAAAGAGAAAAATCCTTTAGCTGGATAAGGGGCGGATGTAGCCAAGTGGATCAAGGCAGTGGATTGTGAATCCACCATGCGCGGGTTCAATTCCCGTCGTTCGCCCATCGCATTATTGCAAATTCCAAAAATGCAATTTTCCATATTCCTAGTTACGTATTTACTTACGGCGACGAAGAATAAAACTATCACTATATTTTTTCCTTTTCCTAGTTCTTCTTCCAAGCGCAGGATAACCCCAAGGGGTTGTGGGTTTTTTTCTACCAATGGGGGCTTTCCCTTCACCGCCCCCATGGGGGTGGTCCACAGGGTTCATAACTACCCCTCTTACTACGGGGCGTTTACCTAGCCAACACTTAGATCCGGCTCTACCCAAACTTTTTTGGTTCACCCCAACATTACCCACTTGTCCGACTGTTGCTAAGCAATTTTGGGATACCAAACGGACCTCCCCAGATGGTAATCTTAAAGTGGCCGATTTACCCTCTTTTGCAATCAGTTTCGCTACAGCACCTGCTGCTCTAGCTAATTGCCCACCCCTTCCACGTGTGATTTCTATGTTATGTATGGCCGTGCCTAAGGGCATATCGGTTGAAGTAGATTCTTCTTTTCTCTCAAAAAACCCCTTCCCAAACTGTACAAGCTTCTTCCAAAGCATACAGCTTTCTAGATGTATATGACGATCTCTAGACAGATGGATCTTATATGAATCGTATGATGAAGTACCACATGAGTGGATATATAGGAAAGGAATCCAAATCTGCCGAATCGCTCATGTTATGATCTTCTACATCCTAGGTCTCCGCGTTCCGTCATCTGGCTTATGTTCTTCATGTAGCATTCAGATCGAATGACTCTATGAAATTACGTCGATACTTCCACATATTATGGGTAACGTAGGAGACATCCCTATTTTCCCCGGGGGGTCTTAATTACCACTGCTTAGCTTTCAATTCGCCTCTGACCATCAAATTAAATGTGAATAACCCGTCCTCCTCTCTTTGAAACAAGGGGCGCTTCCGGTTCTGTGCGTGCTTCAAACAATTTTGTCTTCTCCATATTACCATATCTCTAGAGTCAATAATTTTCTATGAGGAACTACTGAACTCAATCACTTGCTGCCGTTACTCAACAGTTTTCTGTTGAGGTCTATCCCGTAGAGGTAGTCAAATTGGATCAGTGATCGATTTCTAGGTTTCGTCGTAAACCTAATTGGTTACTTCCAATTACGTAAATCAATAGTTCAAACCGCACTCAAAGGTAGGGCATTTCCCATTGATATAGGAACTTTTGTACCAGAAACAATAGTATCTCCAATTATAGCCCCTCTGGGATGTAAAATATATCTCTTCTCACCATCCCCATAGTGTATGAGACAAATGTATGCATTTCGATTAGGGTCGTATTCTATGGTTACGATTCTACCAGATATGTCTTTTTGATTCCGTCGAAAATCGATTTTACGGTATAGGCGCTTATGACCTCCCCCTCTATGCCTTGCGGTAATGATTCCTCTGGAATTACGACCTTTACCACAACGGTGCCGTCCATGGATCAAATTATTTCGTGGATTGGATTTCACTTGCCTGTCTACGGTTCCCTTGCGTGTGCTCGGGATAGGTGTTTTGTATAAATGTTTCGCCGTATTATTAAGTATTCTCCTTTAGTTTTTTTCTCTATCTAGAAGTGGAATAGAATAACCCGGTTGAAGGGTAATGATCATACGTCTGTAATGCATTGTATGTCCCAGAATAGGTCCCATTCTTCTACCCTTTCTGGGTAGTCGATGGCTATTCACAGCTACTACCTTAACACCAAAGAAGAGTTCGACCCAATGCTTTATTTCTGTCTTAGTGAATCCCGATTCGACATTAAAAGTATATTGATTCTTTCCCAATAAACGAAGACTTTTTTCTGTAAATACTGCGTATTTGATTCCATCCATAAATCGACTTTCCCTCCTATGCTCTGAGTTCCAGTATCGATAAGAATTCGAGTTCTTATTGTTCTTATGTTATGGTATGAATATACCATACCAATTCGTTATGTATGGATGATGGATGAGATTCCATGGATAGAGAGCCAGTTCCAATAGACTTATGGAACGTTCCCGTTCGCGTGCATCCAGCAGGAATTGAACCCGCAAATTTACCAATTATGAGTTGGGCGCTTTAACCATTCAGCCATGGATGCTTAACAGGGATCATCGTACATCGTAAATAACCAATTTTCATATAGAAAGACATATCATAGAAAAATGAAATCGAAAATATTCGGAGATGGCAAATATTCGGAGATGACTATGAAAACACCTCTCTGGATCCTCGAATTGAAAGAGAGATTGAGAGGGATCAAGAATCCTAATTCTCGCTATTTGGAATGGATCCAATTCTATTGAGTCTGACTCATAGTGATCATTTCTCTTTAGCAAAGAATGACCTTGGTTATCAAAGGATTGAACAACCGGGATCCATTTACTTATGATACCTAGTTGACATTGATAACAAGGATCTAATGAATTATGAGTTTAATAGATCCTCTTTAGCAGAAAGACGTATATTCCTTGCTCATTATCAGACAATCACTTATTCCCAAACCTCGTGTGGGGCTAATCGTTTTCATTTACCATCTCATGGAAAACCCTTTTCGTTCCGCTTAGCCCTATCGGGTATTTTAGTGATAGGTTCTATAGGAACTGGACGATCCTATTTGGTCAAATACCTAACGAAAAATTCCTATTTTCCTTTCATTAAGGTACGAGGGCTTCTTATTCCACAAGAACGAAAGCACCTTTTCATTCTTTCATATACTAGGGGTTTTTACTTGGAAAAGACAATGTTCCATACTAAAGGATTCGGGTCCATAACCACGAGTTCCAGTGCACTAGATCTTGTAGCACTTAGCAACGAGGCCCTATCCATTAGTATTCCACATAAGAAATCCATTATAGAAACTAATACAATTAGATTAGCTCTTCATAGACAAACTTGGGGTTTGCGAGCCAAGGTAAGACCGGCTCGGGATCATGGGACCCTTTTCTATCAGATAGGAGGGGCTCTTGTACAAAATAGACTTCTAAGTAATAACCCCATAGAATCTATCTATATAAAGAGGCAATCGTGTCAGGAAGCGGGTTTTTCTTTGGCCAAAGGGTACTTCGAACTTGGAACGAGCATGAAGAGATTAACGAGACTTCTTTCTCTTTTGAGTTTTTCTGGCGGACCGGTCGCGCAAGATCTTTGGTCTTCCCCCGGAACCGATGAAAAAAAGTGGGTCGCTTCTTATGGACTCGCTCAGAATGATTCTTCTCTATCTATAGTTCATGGCCTATTAGAAGTAGAAGGTGCTCTGGTGCAATCCTTACCGACAGAAAAAGATTGCAGTCAGGTTGATAATAATTGAGTGCCATTACTTCGTCGGTCCGAACCAAGGAATCCGTTAGAAATGTTTTGAAATGGATATTGTTCTCTCTTTGATCAGGGATTGCTATATGAAAAGAAGTGGAGTTTGAAAAAGGGAACGGAATGGTCAAACCGGAACTGCTAGAGGAACGAATTTTCAATAGCATAACTTGGGCTCCTAGAATATGGCGCCCTTGGGACAATCTATTTGATTGCAGGGTTTTGTTCCGAAGCAAAGATATCCGCGGAGGCCGGTTCGTTCGTCCTATTCTGATATTCAGGACCAAGAGGTACTGGATTCTCTTTCGGATAGGCCCTGAAAGGAGAAGAAAGGCTGAAATGCCAACGGATCTCTGTCTATTCTCTAATTCACCCGATCCGATAGTACCCGTTTTTGGAACGTCCAGTGCCAAAGTCACTGAATGGGTAAGTCACCAATCCAATCCCTTTGACAAATCGGGTGTCATATTAGATATCATATTCTATATATATAGAAATATCATAGAATAGACATATAGAATTTTTGGTCGGGAAATTCGAATGAATCATTGAGTGAAAAAGGAGCAAAGAATGACAAAAGACGAGA